AATTGTTGATTCGAGTATTGAGCGAAAGGTTACACCTATGGGTCTGTATTGTGGGTCAACCCTACTACACTAGTACCAATAGGCGGCATTAGAGGAAGAAGCACTACACCTAGGAATCAACAACACGAAAACTTTGTTATAAATGATTCCTTTTCCTTATCGGGATCGGAACTAAGAGAAATGGTTGGGACAACAAACATCCATCTTGTTCGTACTTTGGATACCCATATAACCATCGAAGATTGTTGAAGTGACTAATTCCTGGAAATTTAGGAGCGTTGAGAACAAAGAAATTGTTGGAGTTTACTTTTTTATCTAGTACGAACACGCTTGATGTTAAGAAAAGATCTTTTGCAAGAGGGTTGGCTAGAGATTTCTTGTAAAAACATTAGCCCCGCTCAGTTCATAATGACAATATTTCGACCTTTTTTTAATTCCATGGATTATTCTCATTATGCACATAAAGGAGGAGCCGTATGAGGTGAAAATCTCACGTACGGTTTTGGAACGGAGAATTCTTTGAATCGAATGACGACCGTAACGGATGTCGGCTCAATCCGAAGGAAATTATGCGGAAGCCTTACAGAATTATTATGAAGCTATGCGACTAGAAATTGATCCCTATGATCGAAGTTATATACTCTATAACATAGGCCTTATCCACACAAGTAACGGAGAACATACAAAAGCTTTAGAATATTATTTTCGAGCACTAGAACGAAACCCGTTCTTACCACAAGCTTTTAATAATATGGCTGTGATCTGTCATTACGTGCGACTATCTCCACTATAGAAATAAAAAAAGGAAAGAAAGAGCAAATACGCTAGTAAATAAATACGCTAGTAAATAAAATACTAGAAAAAAAAATAGGCTTTCTACATATTGCATCGTCTAAAAAACGATTTTTATCAGCTGTAACAAAAAAAGAAACTTCATAGAAGTCGAAATATGAAGAAATATATATGCTTAGATACTTTATTCTATGGATAAAGGATCTAATTGATAGAGGAAGCACCGTAAAGATCAATTAGCGAGGTTTTGGGCCGATACAATAAATAAGAACTGCTTATTTATGTCATGATATGAGATAAAAATTAGGAATCAACTTATGTAATAGAGCCGATCCCCTAAGTTATTGAGCAGCGGTGTAGCATCAGATCCCAAAGACAGTAAGTCTTTTTTATGAGGAAGAAGTCTTTTTCAAGGATTCTATATAAATTTCTATATGATATGAAACCGAGATAGTTACCTTTCAGAAAAATCTAACGGACGATAGTCCCGAAACGCCTATGCTTTATTTTTCTGAAGGTGGGAGAAAAGATAAAACTTATTATTAATTTAATCCAAATTAAAGTTTGAAACTCATGTAATTAACCTCTTTTGGTTAACCCGAGACAAATCGATAGATCTATGAGAAATCTCATTCAATTGGATATATGGTAGGGTAAAAAAATGGGACACCAAAAGAATTGACTGCCGAGCCGTATGAGGTAGGAAACTCTCAAGTACGGTTCTAAGGGAAGGAATTGACCCGCCTATTCCGACCGGGGAGAACAGGCCATTCGACAGGGGGATTCTGAAATAGCGGAGGCTTGGTTCGATCAAGCCGCTGAGTATTGGAAACAGGCTATAGCGCTTACTCCTGGTAATTATATTGAAGCGCAGAATTGGTTAAAGATCACGAGGCGTTTCGAATAAGAACAAGAGCTCTCTGTTTATTTATTATTTTAGGATTAGAAATTCGAATTAGAAATTAGAAAATTCTATTACTATTAAATTCTATAAATTCTATTCTTATTCTATTAAATCCATTTAATTAAATAAATTACCTTACCATTTAAATTATTAAATTCGATTTTCTATTCAATTTGAATATTTAAATATTTTAAAATATTAATTTAATTGTAATTGTTAATTTAATTGTGTAATTGTTTGTTTTTGTTGGACCCATCGGTCAAATAAAACGGATCATTTCTCTCTCTGGGAAAAACCAATCAAAGAATTTCATTATATCCTTTCTAAAATCGTTCTATTTTGTCTGATATTTCGTAAGGATAAGTAATACACGGATATAGCAAAATAAAATATATATATATATTTTATTTTCTGCTTCTACTAAAACTAATAAAAACCCCTCGAATGACTAAATATCGATACTGGAGTATCCCTTAGTAATGAATGCTCACGTGATTTGGGATAGAGTAATATTGTTTGTTCTACCTATGTAAGACAAAAAAAACTCCATCTCGGAACTTCTAATTAAGATATGAATACAATACACTGGTTGCACAAAAAAATTGTTTTTGCACCAATGTAAGTAAAGTCCGAAAAAGGTTTTATAAGATTAAAAAGGTCCGTTGAGCGCCTCATGGATATGTCATAATAGATCCGAACACTTGCCCCGGATCGACTTCCAGATCATAATTGCTCTAGTGAATAACTAAAGAAAAAATAGATAGATAAAAAATAGATAGATAGATGAGAGATAGAAGAGAAAGA